ATTTTATTTGCATAATGGCTTATTCCCAAACGAAAAGTTGGATTTACAGCAATTTTATTTACCTAGTGCATATAGGGTAACCTAGGAAATATAGGGCAAATAAGAAAGGTTTTTGACATTGGAATATCAATCCAATGAATTTCGCTATGATATACGTCCGTTCAATTAGAGTCCGTCTTGAGTCCATTCATTGGATTGATACATGTACCTACTAATTCAACATAGATTCAAGATGAGTCGTTGATGAAGAGATTCGATGAACAAAATTCTTAGAAAAAAGTCCAAATCATAAATATAAATTCTAAATCGAAATATACGAAATATAGTAGATAATAAAAAATAGATTTATATAGAATAGCGATTCTAATGAATGATTCAGAAATAGACAAAAAATTCTATGGAATCATGAAAGACGAAAAAATACTTCGGATCTAGTCAGACCATATCATTCTATTGTATGTTGACAATTTCAAAAAACTGCTCATACTATGAGCATAGTGTGCTGGTGGTCGGGCAAATATGCCCCCATCGTCTAGTGGTTCAGGACATCTCTCTTTCAAGGAGGCAGCGGGGATTCGACTTCCCCTGGGGGTAAGGTATTACGAAAGGAAAAATGGATCAGGGATTCTAAGTAAGCCCAGAATTTATTCTTCCTGGGTCGATGCCCGAGCGGTTAATGGGGACGGACTGTAAATTCGTTGGCAATATGTCTACGCTGGTTCAAATCCAGCTCGGCCCAAGAATTCGCTAATCCACAGACATGAAATGATATAACCCCTTTGTTCTCCAGAAATGCCCGATACGAAAGACAAAAGGGAAAATTGTTGTACCACCCGCTATTTTTTTTTGGCTCTTTTCCTTTTTTCAAAAAAATTATGATCTTGCTGATGATCTAGATTCATATCATGATCTGTAAGTATAAAGTCTAAGAGAAAAAAGAGTTTTTTTCTTTCCATTACTTTATTCTTTTTTTCTTTATTATTTTTTTCATTGAAAGAACGATTATCAATCGATTTGGAAATAAGTAAAGGATTACGAGTAATCCTTGCTGTTCGCACTCAAAAGCATTGATATATATATCACTCACGTCTCTGTTACAAGACGACGATTCTAATCTAAATAGAAAGTCTTTGAATGAAATCATAAGACTATGTATACGGTATACTTTATTTCCCTGGGATTGTAGTTCAATTGGTCAGAGCACCGCCCTGTCAAGGCGGAAGCTGCGGGTTCGAGCCCCGTCAGTCCCGACGGATCAAAATGTAATACAAAAAAAATACATAAATTGCTCTCGCCTTTTTCTGTAAAATGTAAAAAGAGGACAAATAGCATAATGTCATTCCCAAGGGATCCCTCTTAATTTTTCTATTTTGTATTTGTTATTTTTCGTTTTTCATTTCCCATCAAACAAATATGGGAATTTCCATTTCGTTACCTAGTACCGATTTGTGGAAGAGAAAGATATGTGGATTAGTACAATTATTGGTAGCAATATATGGAGGATTTCAAACTAATACCATACTTGGGATCTGGCATTTTCGATTACTCCGACGTCTTGTAATGTAAAATAGAGTACCTCGGGAACACATACACATACAAAAATAGAATTTAATTTGTACGATACAAAATGAATTTAACATAGTGACTTTGATAGAATACTTTATTAGAAAGTATCTTCTTTTTTGACTACGATTTTGTGTAATCTCAATTACTAATTTGAATTTGAAAAAATCTATCTCATTCAAACTTCCCACTGAATTTTTTTGATATATTATACGCGTTCCTTTCCTAATCCAAGGAAGTAGGAGTCTTAATAAAATAAATAAAGATCAAATAAAGGGTTTCTGTCAAAGAAAAAAACTCTAAATACAGTGAATCTTATAGATTTTTTATACTGGGACTCATTTTTATCACACCTTTTTGTTTTCGAAGAAGATTGGCTTCTTAAAGGAGTTAAGTTATAACCCCTGGTTCTTTTTTTTTGCTTTTATCCTTTGTTGGGGTTTGTTTGTAACCAATGTAAGCGTAAAGGCGTTTAGATGAGATTTCATCAGATGAGAAAGCAGTCGTTTAGAGAAAAGAATGGAAAAAGTGAGAAATAAAAAAGAAAAAGAAAGTCAAGAAATTTTTGATTCGGTATGGATAAAGGATCTTCCTATGGTATATTATTTAATTCTCGACGATGAATCGATTTGATAGTTCAGATATTGTTATTCATGATATTTAATTTACAGGCAAAAGAGTTATCATCTCTATGGGATTAAATCCCGAGTTATTGCGAAGTAAAGAAAAATAAAATAAATAGTGAGATTATGGAAGTCAATATTCTCGCATTTATTGCTACTGCACTGTTCATTCTAGTTCCTACTGCCTTTTTGCTTATAATATACGTAAAAACGATCAGTCAAAGTCAGGGCGATAAAGTTGAATGAAACTTGACTTCTTAATTCTTGTCAATGATTGAAGAAACAAAATGAAAAATGAAAAGGATTCCAATTTCATGTCTTAAACGAAATGAGCGGATTAGAATCAACAGTATTCTATGAGATCCGGTAGTATGAGTATGGTAGAAAGAAATAGGAATCTTTCTACCATACTCTCTATTATTGTTATTGTTATGTAGTGTATTTGTACTGGATAACGATGTAGGCGGCTTAATCTTAATATAGATCAATCTACAATCTAAATGCGTATTTTCCTACATGTATCTATGAATTATCGAGATGTATTCACTTAATTGAATATTTAATAACCGAATAATAACCGAACTGCTTTCTTTTCTCTTTAAACAGTTTTAAACAGTTAAAGGGGGAAACAGAACAAATAAAAAGGCAAATAAAAAGGTTAAAAAAAGGTTTACACTCTTCCGCATTGTCTAGATCTGTAACACTGTTAAGAGCGGGGTTTATCAAAATAGAAATTTTAGGAAGAATTTTGTTATAAACGGATTTCAAATCATTTGTATTCATTCCTTATTTGTTTGATTGAAATGATATTATTCGTATTTTTCTTTTTTTTATTATTCATATCATATATCATAGAATAGAAGTCATATATATATGAATATGAAATAATATAGAAAGTTCTTACTCAGTATATAGGATTATTGTTATTCAATATATTTGATTATTCATAGACTACATTACTCTACTAGAATTCAATAGAATATGGAAATGCAGATAATTTTATCTAGAATGAAATAAAATTCAAATAATAAAAATAATAATTAATAAGAAGAGTTAAATCTTTGCCAAACAATTTATAAAACAATTGATGCAGTTTGATTCCTCAGTTCAATTCATAGTACCTCGACTCTAGAGTCCACTTCTTCCCCATACTACGAGTGAAAGGGAAAATGTAAAGACTACCATTAAAGCAGCCCAAGCGAGACTTACTATATCCATGTGAATTCTATCCCCTATCTCTATGAATATGAAGGAATTATTCCATTATTATTCACTAATAATAGTCGAATTATTGGCACAGAGTCAAAAAAGGATTTTGCTCCATACCATTGATGAAACGATCTAATAAATCCAATTCAATTCTAATGAGTTAGTATATGATTTGTAGTAGAATCGGTAAGGATTAAGTACAAGCAAAATAAGCAGCGACGCTCTTGGAAGTATCAAGAAAATTTTTCTAACATGTAAAAACAATAACATGTTTTGTTGTGCTTCATTAACTCAAACGTCTAAAAAAGATAGAATCAAGATGGAGCGCTATTTATTACATACCCCCATTTTTTTCCATTTGATCGAATCTGTACCTTACCTTCTCCCCATTCTCTATGTAAAACAATCGTAAGACAGTCTAGTCAAGAATGGAATAGGAATTCCCTAAAAGAACTTCGTTTTTTTTTTTTTTATTTTATATAAAAAATATATAAAATAAAGTAAAAACGGCCAATTAATCCATTCAATCAATCTAATTAGTATTGAATGCCCCAGTACTCAGAGATTTTTATGAGTCTGTAGACAAAGTACCTTACGCCATTTCTGCAATTACTAATTAACTTCCTCTTGAGTATTCACTCTACTTTAAGATCCAATCAGTAGACATTACATTTAGTAGTGTAAGGGCTATCAGATTAAGATTTATCAACTCCCCACTACTAGAAACTTGCCTTGAATCCGAGACGAAAGAATTTACAGCACTTTAGAGGACAGAACTTTCAGATGTTTAGAATCAAGCAAGTATCAAGAATCCTTTTCTTCCGTTGGGATTGCGTTGAGGACAAATTTGGCAAGTTAAATCAGCAAATAGGGGTATTTCGAAGTTTTTGTTGATCAGGCGACACCCGGATTTGAACTGGGGAAAAAGGATTTGCAGTCCCCCGCCTTACCGCTCGGCCATGCCGCCAAGACGATACAAAATAGCCGAAAATATACCCACTTTTCTTTTTAGATTGAGGTGAGAAATCAAATGTGGCTTTTCAGTCACAAAAGCAAAAATTCAGGACAAATCGGGACCATTAACTATGTCACTGTGAATTCATGAACGATTCTCGGATTTTAATCTAAAATTTTCTTTCCCTAATGATATAAAAAATTCAAATTAATACATAACTAATCAAGATTAAAAAAAAGTCTTCTCGGTTATATTAATATTCTAATAGCAATTATGCATATATGTAAACCCCAGAACCGAAATTGTTTTACAGATATCTAATCAATGTTCTGTATATGATTTTTATACATAGAAAATAGGAACTTTGATAGAACACGACATAGGCTGTCCTGAATAGAAATTCAATAAAGGAGGAGATATGTATAGATAGCTAGAGTCATATCTGAACATGTTTAATAAATGCAAGTCTTCTTACGCACTTAAATCATATTATATGAATTAGACTCAAAAATTAGGTAAAAACGTCTCCTTTATATTATATGATTATATGCGAATCTTTTTTTTTAACTGAATCGATGAAAAATGAAATATTAATCAACTTTTTCGTTTTTCTGATTATTATGTCTTTCTCTCATCAAACAGACCAAATC